ACGATAGAAAGCAATAGGAACAAAAAATCTCAAATTACGATATTAGGGAGTTGTAAAAAAAGGAAAGAGATCTTTGAGATCTTTTTCCTAGAATTATCCTTTCATCCACTTAACATGCTACCTTTTCGATGAATATTGGCCTTCTATATATATTTATTATATTGGTCGGTCAGCCAATCTTCTTATTCAAATTCTGATTTGAATTAAGATATATGTTTACAACGTGTGATTAAATAAAAAACAGTAGAAAGGATTCGACTTTACAGTTGGTTTTATTCAACAATTGACCAAAAAAAAATTAATAAATTGCACGAACTTAGATCAATCAAATAATTTCTATGCAATAATTCGCGCTAATCAATTTCATTAGTCCATTTAGAATGTATTCGGGTGGACTAATGATAAATAAATACGAATACAGCAGAAAAAGGGGGGATTCCTAAAAAACGAATGAGTTCTCGAACCCAATTGAATCTAATGGTTTACATTATGGAAGAAAGACATGTATATGTGATATTAGATATTGACTAGTTATATATGAACTAAAGATATATTTCATTTTCCCCACTACCGTGTGTGGGTTCAAATAGAAGTTCTCTCATATCGTTGTGGCTGTGAATTCGCTGAATAAAGAGATGAAATCAAGAAAAGATGAAAGAATTGAAATAAGAGTTCGGAATCACGAAATAGAAGAACGAAAGTGCTATGAATTCACAAAAACTCTGCGGGATAGAAACGAAAAACTAGATATTGAAGTAGGTCGGATTATTCAATAATATTCTTACTTAAATTCGAAGTTCTTAGTTACTTCGACTGGATGTATCGATGGAATAATTAAGTCATAATTCATTGGCTGATTGTATCATTAACCATTTATTTTTGTTGGTACGAGGGACTTAATCATGAATCCACTGATTTCTGCTGCTTCCGTTATTGCTGCTGGATTGGCTGTAGGGCTTGCTTCTATTGGACCTGGAATTGGTCAAGGGACTGCTGCGGGTCAAGCCGTAGAGGGTATCGCGAGACAGCCCGAGGCAGAGGGAAAAATACGAGGTACTCTATTGCTTAGTCTAGCTTTTATGGAAGCTTTAACGATTTATGGATTGGTTGTAGCATTAGCACTTTTATTTGCGAATCCTTTTGTTTAATCTTAGAAAAATACATATTTTTCCTATTTTATTGCCTTGGACTTGTCGTTTGCTTTTTCAAATTAGATCAAGACTTCCCTTCTACAATTCCTTATTCGTTGAGAATATAACCTATGGGAAGGGCTGATTTGCAGATGAGGCATTAGCATACCGACTCTCTTTCATCCTTCCCGTCCGTAGTCAAGAGAAACTCTTTTTTTGAGGTGTTGCAACAACTAAGGAGTAGTTTATACTTTATAACATAACTCGAGTATTTTTTGACTCGATTTCAAAAAAAATAAATAAAAAGGGCAAAGTGATAGAAAAAGAACTCTGGTCGATTTTTTAGTCAAGGGGAGATTATATGAAAAATGTAACCGATTCTTTCGTTTCTTTGGGCCACTGGTCATCTGCCGGGAGTTTCGGATTTAATACCGATATTTTAGCAACAAATCCAATAAATCTAAGTGTAGTTATTGGTGTATTGATCTTTTTTGGAAAGGGAGTGTGTGTGAGTTGTTTATTTCAAGAATAGGCTGGATCCAACCAGCTGTACCCCCTTTTCCGTTATAACTGGGAAAGGGAGGTGCATGATCTCGCGAATTACTTCTTAATAAATTAATAAATTATATGTAAGAACCATAACATTTCGTGATTCATTGGCAAATCTACTTTGATCCTCTAGCAACCAATAATGAGGGTCTGTTAAGATGGTTAAAGCAAACCGTTTGAAGTCTAGGCGCAGCATAGTACTCTTTCTACCACTATGTTAATATAGAGGTGGTTAAAAAATGAATCTTTTATCAATATAGAACACTCATCTCGATAAAATGATTTGAACCACTTATTCTAAAAAAGGACATTTTCCCTCTTTTATCCAATGCGGAATCGACGACCTATGCCTTAATGTATAAGTAAGAAGCATTTTTTGGATTTGAACTGAAGAAAAAAAAAGAAACAACTTTGCTGACAACTACATGTTTTTATTTTGTCAGAAGAGTCCTCCAAGTATTTTGGTTTTGCATTAGATTCGTTTTTTTCATTTGAATATTTGAATAAAGAAGAGAGGATAGGCTCATTACATTTATAAAAAACGAGAATTTACTCTAAGTAATTGAGCGTGAGAGCCAAATGAATCGAAAGGTTCATGTTTGGTTCGGGAAGGGATTATGGCAGTTTTAAAAAATGAACGGAAAGATAATCTACTTTCATTAAGTGATTTATTAGATAATCGAAAACAGAGTATTTTGAATACTATTCGTAATTCAGAAGAATTGCGAGGAGGGGCCATTGAACAGCTGGAAAAAGCCAAAGCCCGCTTACGGAAAGTGGAAGTGGAAGCAGATCAGTTTCGGGTGAATGGATACTCTGAG